ACCTCCCTTCGAACGAGGAATCCTCTAAAATGAAATTCTTAATAAAAAAGGAATATCCTCGAATTCATAAGAGATTTCTTTGTCTATGTATCATACTGTTTGATCTTTTAGGTCAAGACGTCACCTCGACGGGTCTGCCACGATGTCTTAAAGCCTATATGCGATAGATAAACTTCTGCAATCATGATATATTTTATTCTTTGAACAGAATTTTCGTTCTTTTCAAAAAAAAAGATGGAATAATTAATTCCACAAAAAAGTATTTTTTTTTGTTCACAAGGTACATACAGTATAAATAAATCGTTATTTGTTACTGAATTGACCATAGACCAATTCCCTTATTGATTGGGGAGTATTCAATACACCCATGAATTCTGAGCTTCATGTTACTCATCCCAAGAGACATGCCAGATATAGGACATTCCAATTTAATTGAATGGAATGACAGTTTATCATTCGAAATCTGTACAATAAGAATTTTTATCAAATCACACATCGCGGTATACTAGATCCTCTAATTCTTTAAGAGGTTTATCTAAAAGGCTCGCGATATAACTAGGAAGACGTTTCAAATACCACACATGGGTTACAGGACATGCTAATTTGATATACCCCATTTGATATCTACGTATCCGAGAATCAACAAATTCTACTCCGCATTGTTCACAAAATTTGGGTTGGTCTTTTTTATCTCCGATTACTCGATAATTTCCACAAGCACAAATTCCACTTTTTATAGGCCCAAAAATTCTTTCACAAAATAATCCATCTTTTTCAGGCTTATTGGTTTTATAATGAAGAGTATAGGGTTTTGTTACCTCCCCAACTGTTTCTCCATTGGGTAGGATTTTTTTTGCCCAAGCACTTATTTGTTCAGGAGAAACTGATCCAATTCGAAGGTGTTGATGTTTATACTGATCAATCATAAAATAAAATTTCCGATTCAGTCCAATTAAACTTCCTTCCTTTGAATCTGAAAGTCTTTCTCAGATACAAGGAAATGATTCAGTTCCAGAGCCAAAGATCGTAGTTCTCGAACGAGCAATCGAAACGATTCTGGAGCATCTACAGGTTTCGGTATTGTTGCTCCAATAATTGTAGTTCCAAGTACTTCTTGACGAGCTTTAATATGATCAGATTTATAAGTCAGCATCTCTTGTAAAATATGAGCAACACCGAATCCCTCGAGGGCCCAAACCTCCATTTCGCCTACCCGTTGTCCTCCTTGTTTGGCCCTTCCTTTAAGGGGTTGTTGTGTAACAAGTGCATAATGTCCACTGGAACGTCCATGTATTTTATCATCAACTTGATGAATTAATTTCAAGATATAAGGCTTTCCTATTATAATGGGTTGTTCAAAAGGATTCCCTGTTCTTCCATCAAATATTCTGCTCTTTCCCGGATACTCGGGTTCAAATATCCATGGATTCGATGTTTGTTTACTGGCCTCATATAATTCAGAAAACACAAGTTTTCTGGAAGCCTCTTGTTCATATCTCTCATCAAAAGGTGCTATTCGATAATGTCTATTTAGCATACTCCCAGCTAACCCGAGTGAACATTCCAATATCTGTCCTACATTCATTCGAGAAGGGACCCCTAATGGATTGAAGACCATATCAACGGGTCTTCCATCTTGCAAATAAGGCATATCCTGTCTAGATAAAATCTTTGAAACGATACCTTTATTTCCATGTCTCCCGGCCACTTTATCACCTACTTTGATTTCACGTTTCTGTGAAATATATATATGAATCGTTTCTGGATTATAGCTAGAACCCGCTTTTTTTTTTTTTTGGATCCATCTCACATCAATAACTCGGCCCCTACCACCTATAGGTAGTTTTAGACAAGTTTCCTTTGAGGTAGATCCCTGAATCCCAAGGATAGCTCGTAATAATCTATCTTCCGGGGCATAGGAGGATTCTTTTTCCATTTGAGGCGTTAATTTACCCACTAAAATATCGCCCGTTTCTACCCAAGATCCCAGAATTACAATTCCATTTTTGTCTAAATTTCGGAGTAAATAGGCTTCTAGATGTGGAATTTTATTAGTGATTCTTTCAGGACCATGGCTTGTCACATGAGTCTGAATTTTATATTTCCGTATGTGAAAAGAAGTGTAAATATCTTCATAGACCAGACGCTCACTAATGAGTACAGCATCTTCAGAATTGTAACCTTCCCATGGCATATAAGCTACTAATATATTTTTTCCCAAAGCGAGTTCACCACCAACTGTAGCAGCACCATCTGCTAAAATTTGTCCCTTTTTTACGCATTTACCTTTCTGAACCTGGGATTTTTGATGCATGCAAGTATTTTTGTTGGAACGTTCATATATAATTAATGGAATACTTAGAGCATTCCCACTTCCAAATAAAAGAATCTTATCAGTATCATTATAAACGATCTTTCCCTCGTGTTCGGCTATAGCGGGAACTCCCGAATCTAAGGCCACTTGGCGTTCCAATCCAGTTCCAACAATGCACTTTTCGGACCGAGAAAGAGGAACTGCTTGACGTTGCATATTAGAACTCATTAAAGCTCTATTCGCATCATTATGCTCGATAAAAGGAATGAGGGAAGCTCCAATAGAAAAATATTGGAAGGGAAAAATACTTCGAAGATGAACCTGTTCCCATGCAATAGTCAGAAATTCTTGACGGTATCTAGCTGGAACAATCTGCTCCTCCTGAATACCTCGATTCAGTGCTAAAAAATTTCCTGTCGCTACCATATAGTATTCATCTCTACTTGGTGATAAATAAAGCATTCGTATTCTTTTGGATCTCTCAAAAATTTCATAAAATGGACTTTCTATAGACCCCCAATGACCAATCCTTGCGTGAATTGCCAAGGATCCTATAAGTCCGACATTGATTCCTTCAGAGGTGTCAATAGGACAAATGCGTCCATAGTGACTAGGATGGATATCCCGTATCCGAAAACTAGCAGTTCGCCCCGTCAATCCTCCAGGACCCAAAGAACTCACTTTCCTTCCATGAACTATTTGGGTCAATGGATTGGTTCGATCGAAAACTTGAGATAATGGATGTAATCCAAAAAACGATTCATAAGTGGTTGTTAATGGCGTTGAAGTCACTAAATTCTCAGGAGTCGGTATCAATTTATATCTAATTGCTCTACACATGGTTTCTCTAATTATCTTTTCTAAACGAACGAGAGCCAATCCAAATTGATCTTGTAAGAGATCTGCTACGGAACGAATACGTTTATTTTTCAAATGATTCATATCGTCAAGTGTACCCATTCCAAATTTCATTCCAATCAAATGATCCGCAGCTGTCAATATATCTCGCGGTAACAAAAATGTATTGTTCTCCGGTATATCAATATTCAGCCTTCGGTTCATATTTCGTCGACCAATTCCTCCTAATTCACATCTTTGTTGAAAAAATTTTTTTTGTAATTCCGTACATAAAGATTCAGGAAATATGGGATCTCCGCCTACACAAGCAAATTGTCGATAAAACTCCAAAATGGCATTTTCTTTTGACCCTATTTTTTTTTCCTCCTTTTCATTGAGGAAAGACAAGAAAATTTCGGGGTAACAAACGTTCTCAAGAATTTCGCTTAAATTCGAACCCATAGCTGATGATAGAACTAGAATGGATATTTTCTGTTTCCTACTTACACGAGCCCATATCCTTGCTTTTCTATCAATTTCTAACTGTAATCTTCCTCCCCAATCTGATATTATTGTGCCAGTATAGACGGAAATTCCGTTATGGTCCAATTCTGACCGATAATAGATACCGGGGCTTTGCAATATTTGATTGATTACAATTCTGTATATTCCATTTACTAAAAAACTTCCCAGGGAATTCATTAGAGGAATGTTTCCAATAAAAATAATTTGTTCTTGGATATCCCGACTGTTTTTCCAAATTAATCCCGCGGATATATATAATTCAGAGGAATATGTAAGTGATTCATATACAGCATCTTTTTCTTTTATTGAGGGTTCTACCAATTGATATGTTTCCACAAATAACTGAAATTCCATTTCTTGATCTGTATCTTCAATTTTTGGAAACTTAACAAGTTCTTCTCTTAAGCCCCGATCAATGAATCTACAAAATCCTTCAAATTGTATTTGATTCAATCCGGGTAGTGTAGACATTCCTTCATTCCCAACCCCAAGCATTTTTTATTCCCCTTTCTTTTTTTTATAGAAAATATCCCATTATTTGCTGTCATTCTTCATCCAATCACCTGAATAGAATAGATTTAGCAATAATGGAATTATTGTTCTTTTTACTAAATCACATGAAATTTTACCTAACTACGTCTATGAAATACCTATTATGAAAAGAGGAAATTGGATACTCCAATTAGAATTTGCAACAAAACAAATAGAATTGAACTTGTAATATCAATTTGTTTCAATTGAGAAATTTCACCTAGACTTCGGGTCGGGGTATTTTTAACAATCTAAAAAAAATGAATTCTATTTATACTATTAGTATAGTATGATATTCCATATTCCAATTCGATTGATATCCCAAAAATCAATTAAGGATTTGCTCGGCTCCATGAGAGAAAGATATAAAAAAGAAAATAATCAGAAAAAAAGATACCATTTTTTTTAGCCCTTTTTACCATTTCAAGTGTTCAAAAAAGAATGAGAATTCACAAAGAAGAGAGATATTTTGACCCTTTATTTTTGAATTGGAGGATTGCAGTGCATACAAAGACGTGGATTTATTAAACATTCATAGATCTAACTTCAACTATAGCTATCTATATATGTCTCTTACGTTATTGCAGTCCTATTTGTTCGAGACTGCATAATGTTGTGTTAATTTTTCTATTCATCAATCTATTTAATGAAAAATTGTAAAAAAAAATAAATGAAAGTACGATAATTTCGTGAAAATTCCCTGTAATCTATAATTACATAGAAGATACCCGATTAGATAATGTGTAACAATGAAAATGGATAGTCTATTCTGGAGTTGACATATATTAACAGT